TTTAACTGAAGGTAAGGCTCCACTAGTGATATCCCTGGTATGAGGGAGCGGTAGCTCAGGGCTTCCCATTAAAGAAGCTTTAGAGAGTAGGGGAGAGAGTAATCCAACCATGCAGTAGCATACCAATGCAGATATCAGGTATCGATGGCGATAATACGATTCAAAGAGACAAGAACCTATTCTTGTTCCAATCGTTTGAAGAAAGCCTGCTTTTTTTTTTGTTTGTGCAGCGAAGCCGAGGTCAAAGAAGTTGCATTGGGCCATAGTCTCCTTTTTCTCATTTGAAGCAAGCGAGGGAAAATTCTAAATATACATAGCATCTTAGTCAAAACAGCGGCATTCCTCCTTGACTCGATCTTTCATTTCATTGCCCGGCTAGGTTTTCAATCCTTTTGGACCAAGGGCAGACTCAGGAAAAGATCCTTATTGATTGAGCTCGAAGACCAGCAAAAGGAAGCATGCTTTCGCACATCAACAAATGGCACGCGACTGGAAAAAAGGGCTTCCAGCCTTTACTACCGGAGATGCGATTCCTACTTCTTTCTTCTTGTGGTTGTGAACCGCTTTGCTCAACTTCAAGTACACGAAAGGCGATCGAATAACAAAACCAAACCCACGCCCATTTTCTTATTTATTACTTGAAAGGCGCTTTCTTTCCTCGGTCGCAGATAAGATAGCAGCGACTTCCCTGCGCTAACAACGAGAAGGTAGCCGGAGGAAAAGATTCTCTCTATCTTGACTTCTCTTGGGGATTCAGTCGGCGAGAGAGCCTTTCTTGTACTAATACCTAATACAAAGACAATCAATTTAGTGAAACTAATTGATTGTTCTTCGGCAACAGAAGGAGTAACACGGGGGTACCGGAATCAATATCGGGACAGACGGAGGAATGACAACTAAATAGCGTACGCTGCGTCGGATACTAGATATAGGTACTAGAGATAGGCCCAGGCGGGAGAGAAGAAGGGATTCCTACAGAGTGCTCTATCCCTAGAAGAGCATACCATTTTAAACAGACTATTTTCAAAAGATAGTATGGTAAGATAGTATGCTAGAAAATGGTACCTGGAAAGGACAGCCCTTCGACCAGTCCTTCCTCAGGTCAGTCATGGCGGGCCGGGGAAGAACGACTTTATTTAGTTAGTTCACGAGTTAGCAAAATAAATAGGGAAAGAGCGAACTTCCTTCTTAGGCCTATCGTGAAAGGTCTTCTGCTCGATGCTCGTACAGAAAAGGAGCCTAGCCCCCTTTCGCTCGCTGCCGGGTGTCAGGATGTGCTTGTCCCACGGAAATCTTCACCCGATGAGTTAGATCGTGAGACATGGAATAGAGTGTACCTCGAGGCACACTTAGCCAATCTCATGGAGGAAGCAAGTCAATCCCAGAACTTTCCTATCTCCAGGGGAAAGAGGGGGGAAGCTAAGCAAGCAAGTAAACTACTTTTAATTCTGTAACAGTGGGAACTTAGCCTAATAAGCAAGCCATAGTCCGGTTCTCAAGCCGGTACTCCTGCAGAACGGTCTTGCTAATTCCGCCAGCTCTGCTAAATGCCTTATTCAATGGCTAGACGCTCCCGTCTTCCAATAGAAATCAATAGGAAAGTAGTCAGTCCGAATAGTATGTACCGAACAAAGCTCAAGGCGAGCAGTAGAAAGAATCTGCTTCCAAGCGTCGCAGGTTATCTCTAGTTACCCGAAGGCCTACTTCCCGTTCCCCAATCCCAATGGACAAACCCCCCGGCCTAGAAGATAGATTATCAAAGGAAAGTAAGGTGTACGCTCTTTATGGGTGGGGAATCCGGGGCCTCGTAAACTCGGTACGCTTAAAAGCTCCTCGCTTTTCTTCAATTATAAATAAATAACCACTTTAATGGATATTTATAGCATCATTCAAGTAAATACAGATTAAGATCGTAAAAACATAAGCTTGTAATATAGCTACACCTAATTCCAGACCGGTTAATGCAATAACTATAAATAAAGGACCAAGATCTCCTATAAAATACAAAAGGATTATGATCGTTAATCGTTAGAGTTAGAATGCCATATAAAGATGAAGATCTTAATCGATCTGCCTTTCTTTGTAAGTCAACAACTAACCCGAATCCCGGAAGAAAAATGAGAGTTTAGGATAGTTTTTATATCACGAAAAGCCCAGCGCTCGCGGTTTAGAGTAATCAGAATTATAAAGGATATCTACAATTTTATGGCATTACACTCTCTTCCTCTTTTTAGGGGTAACAGGGCTATGCTCCTTCCAAGAGGGAAAGTGGGGCGATTCTTCTTCCTGTACAGTTTCGTGTTCACGTCCAGTCTTCTCTGTCCACTAGTGCAGCTTCCAGCTCTATGCTATGTATGGTAGTCGTTTGACTCGGGAATCCCTTCGCCCAGCTAGCTCGTCCGTGCCTGGCAGTTTAAGCCTTGGTCCAGCAGCCTCTTTTCGATCCAAGAGTCGCATGATAAGAAAGCTTCTGGTTAGCTTCAGTTAGTGTTAGTTAAATATACCGGGAACCTCGTAACTATGCCAAGCCCGATCTTGGTTCCAATGCTGCAGAGGCAGGTGTTGCTGATCGAACTAATCGACTTTTCTTTCGAGGAGATCGATCTTAATTGGATCTTTCTGCGAAACGAATTTACATATTGCGGGCGGGGCATCCCAATTTCCCGTTTAGAGGTCTTTTCTCTTTGGGTCACGATAGCGTAATCCAATTTATTGGAAAGGATTCTTGTTTTGATAATACTCATCCATACTGATTTGTAGTGGCTTTTGTTTAATTCGTTCGGTAAGTCTTTGAAAGAGTTCAACATCGTTGAATAGAAGCATCTTTTTTTTTTTTCTTATTACAACACAAAGAACTTATTGAGTAAGAGAGGAAGAGCTTTCGCAGCTAAGAAAAACATAAGGCCAAGGAAATTGATGTGGCGCCTTTCGTTCTTTGTTTTTTTGTTGAGATTAGGTTGGTGTATATTAAGTAAGTAGCAAGCAGTTTCTTTACTCTTTCATTTGGTGGTATCGTATATAAGATCATGGTGCATTTAGGAGTGATCAATCTCACCAAACTATTAATATCTAAATTCAAGATAAACTGTATACGCTACGATCTCGCTTACTATTTTCGCTATCCAAGCGCCTCTATCATAGAAAGTAAGAGATGATAATAGTAAGAGAAGGTTGTATGGATAGTTTTCCAATCGCTATGAAGTTCCAATTATGCTACTTCCGCTATATGCTTAACACATGCAATTCGAACGTTGTTTTCTTGGAAAAAGAAAACTAGTTTCCGAGAAAAGGAACAACTGGACCAGGAATCCTGGTCCAGTTGTTCAGCATGTTACATTTGAATTACTCATATGTGTCGAATATTATGCATTCTCATACAATGTGCTATTCAAGGTTCCGATATACCCCCATGATCTTAATAAGCAGAAATTATTCTGCAGCGGTTGAAAATGATTCTAATGAGGAAATTCTCAGCTATATGGGGGGCTTGGATGGTGAGCAAAAACAATTGATCAAGAAGTTGGTCAACTTTCGCATGAAAGAAGGTAAAAGAACGGGAGTTCGTGCTATTGTTTATCAAACTTTTCATCGCCCAGCTCAAACTGAACGCGATGTAATCAAACTTATGGTTGACGCCGTAGAGAATATAAAGCCCATATGCGAAGTGGAAAAAGTAGGAGTCGCTGGTACTATTTATGATGTCCCTGGGATTGTAGCCAGGGATCGTCAACAAACCTTAGCTATTCGTTGGATCCTTGAAGCAGCTTTCAAACGACGTATAAGCTACAGGATAAGCTTAGAGAAATGTTCATTTGCTGAAATACTGGATGCTTACCGAAAGAGGGGAATTGCACGTAAGAAAAGGGAGAATCTTCATAGACTGGCTTCCACCAATCGAAGTTTCGCGCATTTCAGATGGTGGTAAAGTGAGACCACATAAAGAGCTCTTCCTCATTCAGTCAGATTATTCAGTAAGATATGGTTGGTTTGACCCTTTTTCTTTTTGTTTGAATCTTCATATAGAAAGCCGGCCTTCCTCATACTCCTCCCTTCATTCATTGAGTTGGAGGAATCCATAGGAGGCCCGCCCGTTATGCATTGCATGAAAGAACCTTTCTTCGTATGACTTCTCTTTTGAGCAAGTCTATTATTGAGAAAGTAATGGGTATGGGTATTTCAAATTTATATATTAATCTTTTTACTGAAGGGCGTGACCCATTATATTTCATAAACTCTTTTCTTACAAAGTTGTCTGAGGAGTACTACCTTCCGAGCCTATTGGTGTATTGGTGTTTAGATCCTTACCAGCCTGTTACTAATAAGCAACATAGTTGTTACTAATTTGCTTGATAAAAAAGTCTTCCTTATAGGCTCACATACCCGATTTCCTGGATCACGTCACGAACGTACCTCTAAAGTCTATTCGGTGGGAGGGAGAGAGAATGAGTCCTTAGGGAATGGAATGCGTTATTGGGAATGGAATGCGTTATTTGTACTACATAAGCCGCCATCAGTCCAGGAGAGAAGCAAGCTACCTTTCGATCCACCTACCCGGGCAGGGAAGAGAACGAAAATAGGCCGCGGATGGTGGTAGGTTCGAGGTTTTTACCTCTATCGTGTTGCATTTCCTCTGGCGGCGTAGCTGCACACCCTCAATCCATCGTACTAGAGCAATCCGAGAAGAACGATTAGGGTCATATTCTATCCTTTCTTACAATGCCCATAGACGAAGTGCTTCGTTTCAGATCAATTCTTTGCTGCAATTGCTTCGATCCACCCCCTCAGTGAAAGGGCATTGGGTGAATAGAACAGATGCGACCGGGAATGGGATATTGAATGGAAAGAACGAAAGCGACGTACGTACTGGATTGACCAGCGTGTGCCAACTACTCTACTTCCCTATTTCTTGCCCTCATCGGCCTCCCCTAATTGGTGCACTCTTTCCCCCAATTCACCGATAGAGAAGAAAGAGATACGCAATGACCGGACTAGACCAATGAAAGCGGACCAAGGTTTTTATTCGTTAGCCAAGCGCGCCCATTACAGCGCCTCTATTACAGAAGCGAAAGCGATGCGCCCTATTGACCAGCCGAAGAGCATCCTTATAAAAGAATGAATGGGAAGCAGGCCCGGTCTATATTGCTAGAGTTATCTTTACTTCATCCCCTCTATTCAACTATTTGAATTCCGTCTCTAAGCTTCCCCTTTAGTGCCTGCTGAGACTTATTTCCTCTCGACTATAGTTGAATGGAAGTTTCATTTCCTAAGTCTCAAATAATGTCTTTTATTGAGTCCCCATAGTCATTCCCCGGAATAGATCTCTTTTTGTTCGGAGAAATCTCTAAACTAGAATCCGGGCCTTTTTGGGGGGATAGAGGGAGCATTGGCTGATAAGACTCTTGTATGTTCATCGTTAATGCTTTGATCATTCGAAAAAGGTACTCCTCAAAGAGCTACTAAATGAAATAAGAATGTCGCCTTCTTCGAGTTCAGAAAGTCTGTGGTCTGCAATAGTGGCTAGAAAGTGACGCAACAGTGATCTAGCCTCTTCTTCTCCCATGCTTCCTTCATAGATTCCGAACTCTGAAACCTTCTTTAGGAGTGAAAGAAGTGAAACGGCAGGTTTCTCTTCGTCTCCTATTTCTTGAAAAGCCGGCTCTTGGGCAGACTAGAGGACGCCTTTTCATCTTTTGAAGATACCTCAGAGCATACGCCCTTCCTTTAAAGAGCTTTCGATAGGTTCCTCCTTGCTACTAGCACTAGTCATCGTGCTAGATTCCTTGGGATTGGGAAAGTCCTTCTGTAATAAATGAGGATTAGCCCTCTGGACTTCAGTAATCTTCTCTGAAGAAGAAATGGTACAGATCTGGCTCCGCACAAGATAATGTCAGAGGCATTATTAGCTGGATTTGCATCTGGAAGGGCTTGGCGGAGTAAGGTTTAGGCTTTCCCTTGCCAACTATTCCATCTGGGGATGAATCCGCTCTTAGGACAACTAGGCTGTTTGAAGGTGCGTAGCGGAGTGAAGTCAAAGTAAGATAGAGGAAGTACAGATAAACATCCTTTTGCCTTTAGTGCTTGGTAGGAGCAGCTGAGCATATGCTAGAATTAGAATCACGCGTAATGATAATGAAGCGCTTGTCTTACTTATCTAAAACATACAAAAACCCTGCTACAAATGAGCGGCATATGAACGGAACGAGACCCTTCGAAAGACGAGACTCAGATCGGGGATCAAAAAGCCCTTTCTTTACGTACTATTCATTTTCTGATTTGGAAGATTTTTTATATTCTGCAGGTGCAGATTCGGCGTCGGCCTAGGCTTCTTTATACCTTGATTTTGTACTATAGCCTATGCTTTAGGAACAGGCTCAGGCCCCATAGCTTAAAGTGGATCGGATCCTACATACTTTTCACACAGACAGACGAAAAATTGGAAAACAAATCATCAACTTCAACTGCTGAATGCCCCGGATCACGGGTATTCTTATTGTGGTTATAGATCCCAGGCTTGGCTACTGGAATCATTTATTCCCCTCTATTCTAGCTTCAGATTTGGCTTAAGCTTCGGATTCTTAAGATTAGGGGGAAACTGGAGCTTTTGGTTTGGATGCTTCGGTGGGTTCGGATGAAACAGAATTATATTAATCCTCAGTGGATGATTCGGCATCTTCGGGTGCTTATGTGTATGCTTTATAAGTTTAGGAAATTAAAATGGAATCCTATTTCTATGCCTTCCGAAACTAGGTTTTAGGCTTTAACCTTCCCTTTAGGACCAACCAAGGGCTGACATTAGCGAACGCTCATAACGTCCTTGCTTTCTCGATATCAGTAATTAAGGATCTCTCCTCCTTCTGGTAGGTGCAAGCAATAAAATGAATATAAATATGTATAAATTTCGTGAGCAGCCATTGAACTGAACGTTCCAAGTGCATCCAGCAGGAATCGAACCTACGAATTTTCCCCTTTATTAGGTTGGTATAGGTTGGGCGCTTTAACCATTCAGCCATGGATGCAAAGAGACTCAGCGAGTGAACTAGGTTTTGGTATTCCTTCTCGAGCTTCTATTTCTTCCGTTAAAGGAGATTCGGGAAAAGATGGAATAGGAAGACGTGTTTCCAGAACAAAGAAGATACGGGTTGAGAAGGGGGAGTTAGCAAAGTTAGACAAGATTGGAATGGGCATAGGAACATGTATTGATGTACCAGATCGGCTAATGCTCCCGGGTTGATGCGATGTATTCCACCAGTTGACTGAAGACTTGATTATTGGTATATCGATCGGTCCAGCACGGATTGAAATAGAAGCCGGTTCGACAGGAAGCTTTTGAAAACGCAGTGCACCCAGGTAAATAAGGAACGAGATGAATACAGAGGTTAAACGAGCATCCCACACCCAAAAGGTGCCCCACATAGGTCTTCCCCGAAACCCCCCAGTAACTAAGGTAAACAACGTAAAAAAAGCACCCATTTCTGTACCGGTTCCGGAAGAGCGAAGAAAAAGGGGATGTTTTGTTAATAGGAAAAAGAAAGTGTTTATAGCCGTAGCTATATAAACAAGAATACTCATCCGAGCCGCAGGAACATGTACATACGGAATACGAGAATTTCCACCTTGTTGAAGATCTAGTGGTGCTACCCGAAGACTTAAATGAATAGCCATCGCTGTTAAGAACAACCGAGATCCAATGAGAATTTGCGCATAGCTTCTGGTCTTTGACATCAAAAAAGAAGGTTGTAATAACGAAACGGACATGTGAGAATTTTGTCCTAGCTAGTGGAACATGAAAGACATGGATCTATATTCAATACGCAATCAAAGGATTTCCCCCTGCTTTGTTTTCGCTCCGCTCGTGCGTGGCACTCCTTGCTCGCGGATCGGCATACCGAAAAAAAAGGTTTTGGAATACAAATTTAAAATGATACCCATATTGTGTTACTCTTTAGCAGGCTATTTTGATCCTCTTGTCCTCATTTGACCCTTCGGCATGAACTCTCTATTGAATCACGGCTGATCTTTCTTCCTGTAGAAGTGAACTACCCTTTCACTGGTTCTAGCTACTATTGGATTTGAACCCTAGCTTAGCACTCCCTCTTGTTATTGTTAGGGATATACTACCCGTCTAATCTTGATTCTCCTTTACAGACCAGCAGACCTTACATACGCAATTCCTCGATTCATTAACGTGCAAGAGAAAGCGATCCACAAGAGGGTTCGTTCATCTAAGACTTACCCACTATCGGCTGGCTTCAAGCAACTATCGATGTAGACTGAGAACCTATTGTATAAGGTTTGACTATGTGTGATAATTTGTTTACAATTTTATCACATACTCGATTTACCTAGGAAGTCCTGAGAGAGCAACAGCAGCTGGAATTGGACCGAGGGGTACTAATCCTTCAGACTGTCTCAATCCAGGTAACTCTTACCCCATTACTTACTGACAAACGGATCCAGGTAGCGCTCAGATCTAGCTAGGTTAGACGGTTCGGTCTTAGATGGTTTGCTTGGTCTAGTGTGTTAGGGATAGCTGAACAGAGCAGAACGACTTCTCGCTGTGTGTCTAGTAGAACCCGAAGCATTGACATTGAAAGAAAGAAGTCCCTCAAGCATTGAAGAAAGAACAAAGACAAGGATTTACCTATAGGAGAATCCTGTCTAGAATCATCGACTACTCGAAAGTCAACTCATCTCGGAGCATGGAAAGAAGGATCGATGGACAGAGTACTGGAGAGAAAGCCTATGGTCTCTATGCCTGCTGAAGTCAGCTATTCATTTCCAGGTATTCCGTGTCTGGTTTGATAGAACCAGGAGTGGGAGATGGGGTCGATTAGTTGACTAAGTAGAAAAATTAGACTTCTAAATGAGTTGGTACCGGCCTTTTCCTTTTCTAGTAAAGCTACTACGTACCTTTTCGCTTTTTCTTTCACAACTCTTTCTGTCACAACGGGAAAAACCTCATGCGGATCTAAGCTCTCGAAAAACCTTCCTTCTTCTACTATTGATCTTGTCGGCTAGCTCTATTCTAACTTGACTGACTTCCCTCGGTTCTTGCCTTCCAAAAACGATTGAATTTCTCCTTCCTCCCGCTCGTAGATTAACGTTGTCAGTTGCGGATGACATTTCTCTTCTGTCTTCTTCTTTCTTTCAGACCCTGGCTAATGTGGTTGGTACGCAATCTCGGGTTCCATACTCGGGTTACCAAGCGAAGCGCTCGGTCCAGTTCTAAGGCTAGGTCCAGCCCCAACACTATCTCCGGTTCCAACGCTTCAGGCGTCAGGCTCAGGGAAAGCAGATTAGTTCGGTTCACTAGGCGAAGGCGAAGCAGAAGTCGTAAGACGCTTTCGTCACATAGAATTAGAGCTACTCGCATGAAAACGAACTACTCGCTAACAACTTTTGCTTTCCCTAAAGACATTCAAGTCTCGTCTTGTCCAACGCTGGTGCAAATCGAGATCAAGAACAACGTTAGGTCGGTTCATAAAGAGATTGGGTCGGAAAATCCACCTTCTTCCCGGGCGAACTCCCCGGAGAATGCTTCCCAGGCGAAGACCCCGGTGGACTTTCCAGAAGAATTTGAATCAGGCGAGTCAGCTTCCTCAATTGCAGTTGAAGAATCCGGTTCATCCGTTGAATAAGCAGACAAATCCGCTTTCTCAGAATTAGAAGAATTCATCCATTTCTTAAGAAAAGTGGGCGTCATCGTCATTTGAAGCGTCCAATGGAGAATTGACTATCTAATCAGCGGAACGCGGCTTAAAACGATGATTTAAGGGCATTTCGAACTGGAGACTTCGATTGAGATATCCCCCGCGGGTATGGTACCTTTTCCATTGACTTCTCGACTGCTTCATCGGAGGAAGAATCAGGTGAAGAAAGCCGGTTTTGTTGGTGAATCACCCTTTCCCCTTGGCTTCTCCGCAAAGTTGGACCTGGCTAAGCCTATTGTGAAATATTGGACCTTAAGCCTACCTATTGAAATCTCGCTTGCTTGGAACAGAACTATTAAAGCTAACGGCCGCCGCCTTGGAATCAGTTCTCCTACCGGCAGGCTCGGAACTAAGGGAACTAGGCGTGGTTGTAAATCCTTGACTCATGGGTTGAAAATCAAATCAATGTCGTGGGTTGGAATTGAAATTCAATCAATGGGTTGCGCCGCTGTAGAATGAAGTCAAGTAAGTACAAGTTAAGTAAGTACTATTTAGCACTATACAGGAGAACACCTAAAGGAACTATTCCTGCTTCAGTCAAATTCAATGCATTGTTTCATTGCCTGTGTATCAAGCTTCAAATCCACCACTTTTCACTTTAATGTATGCTGATACTATGGGGTGCATAACATGCAGATTTCTGTCCGCCTTAAAAAGAATCTAAGAGTTGAGAAGCAGCTTAGCGTTCAACCGTTACCTCTGACTCGACCTCTTCACCTTCCACCGTCTCTGCGGTTAATTACAGGTGTCTGGCATTTGCTGTTGATAATGCTTTTATTTTATCGCAACTTGTAAACAATACCATCAACGTCTTAAGTTGAATTTGCTCTTTCTCATGCTTATATCGCCTTCAATGACCGATGAGACGAGATAGAATCCCCAGAGCTACTCGCTGCGCTATCGCTCCGTTCACGACCCAGTATTGACTTATTATATAAAAGTTTTGGCTTTCCCATGACCGCTAGACGGAAGTTTCCCGCCTTCCTAGTAATACACAAAGATTCTATACCAGTAGAATACACAAGGATTCTCCACCCACTATTATCTCTATTATAGAGATGAGATGTCGAAGAGATAGAATCGAGACAGATCTTCTTTCTTCTATCTCTCTTGTGGCATTCATCATCTTGAGTGCACAATGTGTCTGTCTCTCATGCGAATGAGGAAAGCAAGATAACAGAGTAGCTTCCGCCCACAGAGTCCTCTCCCTTCACAAGGCTGGACTGGTCCCGGGAGGTGAAGCCAACTTATTACTGATTGAGCATGATGACAGGCGGCAGTACTTTCTTCGCATCCTTCGTTTCAGGACAGGAACCATCAGGTTTTATTATTTCAAATATGAAATTTAAATAAATACAATAAGTAATATATGAATAAGAGATATTTGAAGTTGACTGGCTTAGACGAATTAGCTCAATCTTCGACTTTCCTTTCATTCACTACTTCACCTGCGAACAACCCCTGAGCTAACAAACCGGCCTATAACAAGTGATTCAAGAAGTGGATTCGCCCTTCTATGAGAAGTTTCGTGGCTTCGACGGAGACGGCTCCAACCCGATCTCCCACGGTCTAGTACAAAAGAAAAGCCTCACACTCGTGAGATTAGAAGTTTCAGGCTGAGGTGAGCTACTCTAGTATTAACTCTAATTCACCGGCTTGATTCCCTCACTTCCTTTAAGTCGGTCGGTAATGGTTGACTTTCTCTTTGGGCTATCGTAGAGGCATGCCCACGGTCCGTCCTTTTGCTATCCTCTATCTAACTGACCATCGCGGGCTAAGTAGTGAAAGTGAAAGTCCATCTCCTGACTAAATATATACCTTCCTCGCCCATTCCCTTCCTATTCAGTATTGAGCCCCTACTAGACTTTACCTGTCGGATATTATACTACATATCCTAGTTGAGCCCAAAATCTCTCATTCCGGACGGGACTACTTGTTCACTTCCTCTACAATGGCAGAGGTTCCGAGAATCTAGTCTGAATTGACCGGACATCAGGGACATCACTTTTTTTAATGAAAATCAAGCTTGAAATAGTAAAGAAGGGGGGAGTCAAGGAAGAAGGTAAATCCTTGTTTGGTAGAGCATCTGTGATAATTGACTCTTAGATTGAATATAAACCCGACCCTTCAATCATTTCCTTCCTCTCACCACGAGCCCTCCTGGTGACGATTTCTGATCACCGGATTCAAGAGTGGGGTGTGGGTCGGCTAGAGGAAGAACATTCTTTCGGAAACGAAGGTGAAAGCATGAAAGCGTCAGGAGAAAGAGAACCTGACTTACGAACCAAAGCCTTCCCTTAATAAGCACCTTGAGAACGTCAGGCTTGTGAACCAGAGATAGAACTTGGCTTTGCTTCCAGAACTGCGCTTCTAGCTTTGAAGCTTTGAAAGAGAAACCTTGGAATTTCCACTTGGATTCCAGCCCTGGTACGGTACGAAGTCCTTCCTCCATGAAAGGATCGGGCTGTTGGCTCGGGCAGAAGGTGGAAAGGCTAAGAAAAAGCCGCTTCCTAAGTCACTCAGGTATGGCTTTGGTTAAGTAAATTGACTCCATCTTCGCCAGTAGCCAAGGTAGGCATAATCCGCGTGAGCTCTTTAAAGCCTTTCGTGCCTCACTGGTGCTCTTCGCCAGATCTTTTTTGAAGCAACAAGAATTCTTTCCTTATGAAAGGGTCTCGTTTTCCCGTATGGGCTTTCCCCAAGGTGTAAAAAGTACTACCACATTTGGCGCCCCCTTTAGAGTCAAACTAATGTCGTTCTCTAGTTAGTATGCTAGAGGGATACATCAGTACTTTTTATAATGGGTTGTGGCACATTAGGAAATCCCAGGATAGAGACAGACCTTCACAGGAAAAAGCTCTATTCAATGCCGTTCTCCTGCAGTATGTCTTCGGCATTGTGTTACCGAGAACCTCTCATTGCTGGAGTCAATTATTTAAATGATACTGATGGTCCAGGGTTGCGACACCTGAAAGATTATTAGCCTTCAGGGAAAGCCCATGTTTTACTTCAAACTTATATAAGAAGGAACGACATGCCTAACAAAAATTGGGTGACTCATTCATTGGAGAATTTGTCGAGAAAAGAGGAAGAAAAAAAGGAACTAATAAGATTTTGGAATGAGTTTTACAATTCTTTATTGCAATATACTAACATGAGTGGACAACAGGGTAAGACTAAATCAGTTCAGTATAAGGAAGAAGTCTTCGATATTTTGCATAAATCAAAAGCTAGCTTATCATTAACAGAAGCGGAATTACGTAATATCCAAATGGAAATTGAGGACCTGACTATATTGTTCGATGAGAAATCTATGTTTAAGACAGCTCCCAACATAATAAGAATATTAATCAGGAATAATGACGAAAGTGCTAGGGATTATCTCAGGGGTAGGGTACTCGAAAAGGATAATATTGAATTGCTTTCAGAGTTCGGTCAATATACGATTGAGGCCTTAATAGTTCATGTACTAGGTATGGTTTTTAACACACTTGAAAATAACTCAATAATTCGTGTTGCTTCTTTGGTTGAACAACTTGAGTCTAGTGTTCGGATACAAGCTTCATTATTGAAAAGCCGCAGGTGTAAAAAACCGTTTTCTATGGCTACGGATAATGTTTTTCAAGTGAAGAAGTCTGGTAAGGAGAGGAAAAGATCTAAATTGGAAATGATGTTTCCCTTTGGTTCCGGCTTAGTTCAATTCATGGAGGACAGGGGATTGATCACTTTAATCAGTGATTTGAGCGGTTCTGTTCGAGTGAAGAAGAAGAAAGGATCTTATTTTCTTCCAAGCCATCTCTACGCAGTCTGCAACTTTGATATCTCATTACTACCGATCAAGCTCAACCTGCCTATGGTAAGCCAACCTCTAGATTGGACGAGTGCCTGCCCGCCGGGTCAAAAACCTATAAACCTGTCCGATCTATCAGGGGGTTACTTAAGTGGTCCAACAGGGAAAATATATGATCGTTACCGCCTGTTAAGTACCGGTGACATTAATAATTTTTATATTGATATTGGAAGAGAGGAAAATTACATGGATCTGTGTCGTGTAATGAACAAGCTGCAGCGTCAGGCCTTTCAAATCAACAGTGATTGGTTGAAATATATTCAAGATAATGAAGATTTATTAGTTGAATATGGTTATCTCATGCCAAGATTTCTAGCCTCTATGAATATAAAAGATGTATCCATCTTACTTAGAGAGTTTCACATGAAGGATGAGGTTATTAACAAATTATGTAGTTTTAGCGAATTGTTACACACTTTATGTAAGAACATACAGCGTTCTCGTTATGAGCAATTGATTATCAAGCTGGCAATAGCCTACGATGGTTATAAATTTGATTTGCCGGCCTTTCTCGACTTCCGAGGTCGAATCTACCGCTGTGGGGTATTGCATTTCCACGAGCGTGATCTAGCAAGAAGCCTGATCGTCTTTGCGGATTGCAAATCTACGGACTTTATTAACAAATACACATTAATCGCTGCAGCAGCCTTCCATTACAAGTCTTTCGTCTCTGTCGATGAGGCATTAAAGTGGATTAGTAACAACTTATCGCAGATCAGTGAGAATCCTTTCGTGTACGCTCGGGAGGCTAAACGACCCTTTCAGTTCCTCTCCAATATGATTGGATTAGCCGATAACAAATTGAACGTTTTTACGAGCACCCCTATTACCCAAGACGCCTCAGCGAGTGCATATCAGATCATGAGTTACTTTTTGTTGGATGAAACCATGGCTAAGAGAACGAATCTCATCCAATCTTCGGATGGAAAAATCCAAGATATTTATTCTTTCTTCCTCGAAGAGCTCAAGGAGTTCATGAAAGCAGAACTGGGGAATAATCTATCAACGATAGTTAGCAATCTCCTCACTCGTAAGATAGTCAAAGGTATCTTTATGCCAATTATCTATGGCAAAACTTTAATGAGCACGGCCAGCGATCTAAAAGACCATCTCTCTCACTTCATCACTCATAAGGAATGCTTCGATGTTGCCTCTGTCTGCTTTAAGTTCTGGAAAACGAAATATCAGGGCATGGAATGCCTGATCCGGTTGATCCGCCATATAGGCTGGATCGCGTCAGCTAGGGATTGCCCTGTTTTCTATAGAGTCCCTTACTTTACCACGGTACAGGATTATATGATAATGGAGGCCATAAATATATGGGTTTATGATAAACTTCATAAGAAGAGGCGTCGGGTTACTCTCAGAGTTTCTTCTTCTAAGAGAGATCGTAGGAAGACTGAAATCTCTACCTTCGTAAACTTCATCCATCAGAGGGATGCCCATATAGCAATGAGTGTAGTAGAAGATATGCTTTTTATAGGTGCGCCTATATACACAGTACACGACAACTTTATAACAACAGCTCAATATAGCCATTATGTACCAATTATTTATAGCGGCGTCATTCGTAAAATGGGCCCTCCACTTTCAATCCTCAACGAGTTCAGTCGTGTTGCGTAACGAGTCTAAGGGAGTGGAGTATACTTTTTCAAACTATGATATAAATAAAATAATATACTAGGTGAATCAGCAGTTCTCCTCTCCTACTCTATAGTTCTAGTCCGCCTACCGAACGGAGGAAAGAGAGATTATACCACATTGCTTCGAGACTGGAAGGAATGTCAGTCATAAATAATGAAATCCATATAACTCTACTCCGGGTTGTGAGACCATCGTGCCTGTTGCGATTGTGTGGCTTTTCCGCATGGTTGGAGACCCCCTATGAACAAACAGTAGGGTGGTGTAGGAGAACCCCGACTCCCTAATGCAAGATAGAGCTCTTAGGGTGCGTTTCGTCTTTGTCAGGAAGAAAAAAGTGGCAAGAGGAGTGTATCCATACCCGTACCGAAGAGATCTTGGGAAGGCATCTCTATAGATTTAGTAGTTGGACTACCAAAGACCCAGTCGGGTCATGACAGCTGGGGGTAGTCGATCGATTCTCCAAGATGGCAGGCTTCAATTCGCGGAGGATCACGAATGATGCAACGGAGCCGGGCTTTTTTTGGATGCCAAACCTGCCGTAGTCGGTATCGCAGCAGGGAATAAGACGGCGCATAGTTCCGGTGACAGTTTCTGAAACCGGGGATGCCCTTCTCTCCTGGACTGAAGGCGGCTGATGTCAACTTTGTAGTCGGCATTCTTAAGTAGCGTAGCAGCACTAAAGGTGTCGATGTATAGGTTTTATGTTTCAAAGTTGTAAGTCAACGTGTCTGTACTCGGAGGAGACTGTGTAACGAGCGCCGAGGCTCGAATGGTTTCATGGTTGGAAGGAGAGCGGTCTCGCTCTTCCGCATCGCTTTTGCACCCTGAAAAAAAAAGCTTGGTAGGAGCATTAGAAAGAATCAGATGTTTTAAAGTATCGATTGCAACATCAAAAATGACTTTCATTTTGTTCAACTCAAGTGAGAATGGCCCTCTGGTCTGGTGATTTAGGCGGTGTTGATCTGATGTCTCTGCATTTCCCTCCCCGTGTGGGATGTAGGTTGTTGAATCGGGAGGGCTATGAGTTGGTTGGACCGAACTATGACTCTCTTTGTTGTATGCTCCCATCTGATCTACGACCACCCTTTTTTAACATTAGCAAGCTTCAATTTCCTGCCGATCTTTTTTTAAAAAACTAATCATTGGCTCAAGAACAGCAAGAAAACTAATCCGATAATCCTTTCTTAACTTCTTAAGGTGGCGGACGCTTGGTTTTAATATTCCTTATATTCCATACAATGGAATGTTTCATAGGCAATTTTGGAACGAAGAAGAACCATCCATGGTCCTTTTCTTGGACCTAGTAAGACCTCCAGGAGGCAAGTCACTATTCTTTTTTTGAGTTTTAGTGACTTTAGGTCTAACAGATTCAATAGCCTTCTCATTCTCAGAAGATTCAGAGTCACTTACCTTTTTCAATGGCTGATGTTCGATAAGAGTTTGTGCCGACTCATTTTCAGTAGCAGCTAGTATTGTTTATAATCTTATCAAGGCCTGTAGTTCATTATTGAATCTTTTCGGCTTTTCAACCGCTTCCTCCCGAGAGTTCACATCATCTACACGTTTGAGGGATGCAGTCGATATCAACTGGAACTGGTATTCGCCAATATCTTGGTCGAAAAAGAAGCAACGCTATGGATACCATGACCGATCACCATCGATATCAACTGGAACGTATCCATCACAGTTTTAGAGTTAATACGCTTGCCTGCATCTGACATGGTTAAGCTGTTCAACTCTCTATATCTGATCGCCTTGTCGAGATCCAATTGATCTACATTCTCCTGCGCTCTATTATCACATGCACCAGAATTCTCAGGTTCAAGAGCTTGTTTTTCATTCAAACTTCCGTTTGTATCTTCCTTCTCTACCCTTGCATCAGGCACGGGCAGCACACTAGCTTTCACCTTAGAATTGGATACCTGTGTTGATACCAAGGATTCAACATCACCAGCCATCTCGCCATTCTGATTATTATTATAAATAAAATGGGCTTGTTCCTCATGCATTAACTCGTTGCACTTCATGGTCATCCAGACTAGGCGCAACCGAAAACCTCCCAATCCCACGCTGTTCTTGATTTTTTGTTTCGATCTGTTCGTGTGACTGGCTTTACACTCTCAGCAGCTTTCGAAGTCTCACCCTGGCCTGCAACTGGTTTCTCCTTGGCTCCATTAGGGTTCATAGTATCATCCTGCAAAGGTTCTTTGCCTTTATTTAGAACAGGTTTGGCTTTGCATTCATCTAGGCTGTGGCCTCTCATACGACAGAAGGATTTAGATCGGGGGATTCTCGT